AATGCCAGAAAGTTGGATAGGATGGCCTTTGCGGAAAGATTATATTGCTCCTAATTTTTATGAAATACAAGATGCTCATTGAATGATAAGAAAGGAATTTACACTTATCCAAAGAGATTTAAGGATTGTACTTTCTATTCTAGATTAATAATAAAGAGATCTCATTTGTATTATGTATTAGGCGATATATGGATTATAGATAGGCTAACAATCGAATTAGGAATTCGTTGGGATTCTTACCGTTTTTTTTTTTTCATAGGAGCCGAACCATCAAACGAGTTCTGCATCATGAACTTCGTACTGGGCCTATTTCTTAGATTTGCTTAGATCGGTTCGATAAAGTCATATCGGAAGGAATTGGGAGATTGAATAGGAAATAACATTTTTTGAACGAAAGAAAAAAAGCGTTTCTTAAATTTCATTTTAGAATATTTAGTTTAGAATAATAATAATATTTTAAAATGAAATTTAAGAAACTCTACCCATCTATAAATATCAAATAGATGGGGTATTTCTCGTAAATATAGAAAAAGTATGTAGGAATTATGATCCATATTCGAAATGAATATGGATCTTGCTTCCTATCAATTACTTTCTAAAAAGGTCTTATACAACGAAACCCTGTATCTGGAACCAGATTTGAACTGGTGACACGAGGATTTTCAGTCCTCTGCTCTACCGACTGAGCTATCCAGATCATTTCCAATGGAACATTCCATCCTCATTTTAGGAGAGGACTGGGGTCTATGTCAATTAAAGGTACAGGGGGGGAATTACAAAGTTTTCCCCAAGTCCTGTATGTAATTTATTAGGTCTTTAAAAAGACGACTTTGCAAGTTGTAAGTTTCGGTATGAGTAATGCTATTGATTGTGAATCATTCAATTAGGGATTCCTTTCTAAATTTAGATGTGTATTCTATATCACATGTGATAAGAGAAAGTCATTTACGCCCCCATACGTTGAAAAAAAAAAATGAGAAAAGGGAATTGGGAACCGCCAGCAAAAAAGAAAAAGGGGGTAGGATAGATAGAAAATAAGCTTTTGGGGATAGAGGGACTTGAACCCTCACGATTTTAAAAGTCGACGGATTTTCCTATTACTATAAATTTCATTGCTGTCGGTATTGACATGTAGAACGGGACTCTATCTTTATTCTCGTCCAATTAATTAATCAGTTCTTTAAAAAAAGACTAAAACTATCAGACTACGGAGTGGGGTGATTTGATGAATGAATATTCGATTCTTTCTTGAATGTGGAATCAATTCCCACCAATTCTTCTATTTTTCATCTAAAAAAATACAGATGCAGACTCGGGCCGTCATTCCTTTTTTTTAGATATTTTAGTATTCAATAGATCCGTTTATCCTTCATCTTTTCTGAAGTTTCGATGAAAAGATTCATCTACCAACGCAGTCAACTCCATTTGTTTTAGAACAGCTTCCATCGAGTCTCTGCACCTATCCCCTTTTCGCTTTATGAACCTTTATTTTGAGAAGACAGGATTTGGCTCAGGATTGCCCATTTTTTTTTAATTCCGGGGTTTCTCTGAATTTGAAAGTTATCACCTAGTAGGTTTCCATACCAAGGCTCAATCCAATTAAGTCCGTAGCGTCTACCGATTTCGCCATATCCCCTTCCCTTTTGTTTTGAGATTAGGATCTCATTATGAGATCATTTTTTTTTTTTCATTTCTGCAGGAACCTTTGCATTTTTTAGGTTTAGGTATCGATTACCATCTCTAAAAAAAGATTTTCTTTCTAAACCTGTATTTGCTCCAATCAAATTGGATTTTATCCTTGGTATATCGGCAATTCAATATAGATTGACATATACCCTTTCTATATGTTTTTATTACTGCAACTTTTCCCATGTAAGTTGGTATACTTGAAGGATCGATTCTTTTTTTTTTTCTTAATTGCCTCCTTTACGAACGAAAGCCGAGGAATGTCCGATTAGTTATAATTATAACTAAGTAAATAATTCAACTTCTTCGAAAAAAATAGAAAAAAAGAGTAGAATTATTATAATATAACTAAAGAGGTGTAATAAAAAGAATTTCCAATGGAATAAAAAAATCCAATTTGACTATACTACAAACAAATATTTAAGATTGACTATCAAATCAAATAGAATCCAATTTCTATTTAGAGATAAAGAACTAGAAGTTCTATATCGCTATATGAATCATTATGTTCTATAATATTCACTATTTATTTTATTCCAAAATTCTAGATTTTACGATTTTTCTACTATATTTCTATAGACAGTACACTATACACTAATACTATAAGTGTATTGAATTCCTATGCATAGAAAATTTTTATTATTTTTATTATGTGGGGCCCGCTTAGCTCAGAGGTTAGAGCATCGCATTTGTAATGCGATGGTCGTCGGTTCGATTCCGATAGCGGGCTTTTCCCTATTTTTTTCCTTTTTTATTCCATTCCATTAAAGACTATTGAAAAAAGTTTCTTCCCTTAATCCATTTATTAACTTAT